GACTAATCAACCAATCTTGGGGTAGACAGTCTTGACTGCTTATATTTACTTTGACTTAATTCTTGTACATACGAAATGAGATTGAATTCTTTTAACAGCAAATTTTTCAGCCGTTTTATTTCACTCATATAACTATCCGGTTTCGTTCATCAACCCCAATGATGAATACAAAAATAAAAAATAGATATTCAACGCCTTTAACTTTCTTGCTAGAAAGAAAAGAAATAGGGGAAGTTTTATGTCTCACCGAATCACACGTAGAGATATTGATAATACACATAGAGTTAATGGTATTTCATAACTAATTGATTGAGCAGCAGCCCTTAATCCACCTAAAAAGGAATATTTATTATTTGATCCATATCCTGACATAAGAAGTCCAATGGGAGCAAGACTTGAAACAGCAATCCATAAAAAAACACCAATACTAAGATCGGCTAGAATAAGGCGATAGCTAAAAGGAATTACTGAATAACTTAGTAAAATGGATATGACTGCTATGGATGGCCCGATACTGAATAAACGAGTATCTCCTCTAGATGGAAGAAGATTCTCTTTGAAAAGTAGTTTTGTACCGTCTGCTAGAGCTTGAAGAATTCCCAAAGGCCCGGCATATTCGGGTCCAATACGTTGTTGTATCCCTGCAGATATTTCTCTTTCTAACCAAACAATTACTAGTACACCTAGTGTGATTCCTAATACAAGAGTGAAAATAGGGACAAACATCCATATGATCCCGTAGATTTCTTTTGAGGATTCCAATCTGGAAAAAGAATTGATAGCTTGTATTTCTGTTGTATCAATTATCATTTCAACGATCAACTTCTCCCATAATGATATCTATGCTACCTAGTATCGTCATAATATCAGCCAATTTCATTCTTTTAACTAACTGAGGAAGAATTTGCAAGTTGATAAAACCCGGTGGTCGAATTTTCCATCTCCAAGGAAAAACACTCTGATCTCCTATCAGAAAAATTCCCAATTCTCCTTTTGGCGCTTCGACTCTTACATAAAGTTCTTGCTTGGACAATTCAAAAGTTGGAGAAGGTTTTTTACTAATAAATCGATAGTCAAAATCATTCCATTCAGGATCTTTTATTCTATCAAAGCGTCGGATTTCTAAATTCTCATAGGGTCCTCCTGGAATTCCTTCTAGAGCCTGTTGGATAATTTTTATGGATTCTTTCATTTCACTGATTCGTACTAAATACCGAGCTAATGAATCCCCTTCCTTTTGCCATTGAATCTCCCAATCAAATTCGTTGTAACACTCATAACGATCGACTTTACGAAGATCCCATTGTATTCCGGAAGCCCGTAGCATTGGTCCTGATAAACCCCAATTTAGTGCTTCTTCTGCGCCAATAATGCCTACGCCTTCAACTCGTTCTAAAAAAATAGGATTCCGTGTAATAAGCTTTTCATATTCAGAAACCCCGGTTAAAAAATAATCGCAAAAATCCAAACATTTATCTATCCAGCCATGAGGTAGATCAGTAGCTACTCCTCCGATACGAAAATAGTTATGCATCATGCGCATACCGGTAGCAGCTTCGAATAGGTCATAGATCAATTCTCGTTCTCGAAAAATATAGAAGAAAGGGGTCTGTGCCCCAATATCCGCCATAAAAGGTCCAAGCCATAATAAATGGGAAGCGATCCGACTTAACTCCAACATAATCGCTCTGATATAGCTAGCCCTTTTAGGTACTTGAATATTGCCTAGCTGTTCGGGTCCATTTACGGTTATTGCTTCTGTGAACATAGTAGCTAAATAATCCCAACGTGTTACATAAGGTAAATATTGTATAATTGTTCGATTTTCCGCAATTTTCTCCATCCCTCTATGTAAATAACCCAATATTGGTTCACATTCAATAACATCTTCACCATCGAGAGTAACGATCAGTCGAAGAACACCATGCATTGATGGGTGGTGAGGGCCCATATTGACTATCATGAGGTCTTGTCTTGTAGTTGGTGCAATCATAAGTTTTTTCCCGAGTCATTCTTCCCATGCATTGCTGAAAGTAAAAAGAAGTTCATCAAAATTTAAACGACTAAGCTCAAATGGTATCACGCTTCAAATTAACGAGTTTTTATCTCTCGAATATTCAACTCGCCAATTAATTCTTTATAGCGTTCTCTATTTTTTTTTAACAAATAGGCCAGCAGCCGTTGACGTTTTCCCAAAATTTTCCGCAAACCTCTCTGAGATGAAGAGTCTTTTTTGTGCAATTCCAAATGTGAAGTAAGTCTCCTTATCTTAGTCGTGAAACTGAATACTTGAAATTCAACAGACCCCCTGTTTTCTTCGTTTTCTTTTTGAGAAATAACCGAAATGAATGACTTTTTTACCATAAAAAAACCCCCTTTCCCTTTTTACAGATATGGATTTTACCGATCAGTAATAATAATGCCATTAATTTGAATGTGATATATACAATAATCTAATCCCAATTTATTTAGGAACTCCCAATTTTCTGAATTCAAATCAATCAATTCAATTTGAAATTGGAGTTAGATAGGTATAGAAAAGGATTGGTACATTTTCCCATCAAAGAATTTAGACTTAAAACGAAGAAGGTTTTGTTGATTCATTTCGAGATCTACTTGAGCCATTATTCATTTCATATTGGATATTAATATTGGATATTAGAATGAAATGTGAGACAAGGCATGTGCTCTGTGTCTTTGCTTATTTTCATATACCCTATTATATATATATAGGGTATAGGTATATATAGGGTATTATCCACGAATTCTCAATCGTGGATACATCTGTATCCTTAACATACTGAAACAACTGCCATTATTGGTATCAAACCAATAACGATTCAGACAAGCTAAATCCTCTAATCGATAATTAGGCCAAAGAAAGAGCTTTAATTTCATTAATTTATTTTTCTCTCTATCAAGGTGCTTACTGTCATACGAAACTTGGCTGCTGTTTTTTACGTTCTTTCCATTCCAAAATACTGGATTTCTATCTCCACCATTTCGATTCTTTGAATTGAAACAATTTAGAATTCTCAATTTTCTACGACGTCTAAACGATAAAATATTTTCAGGAACAAGCAAATCAAAATGATTTTTGTCTCTATTTATAGTTATTCTTTGATGTGCTGAAATAGTTTCATCCAAATTTTTCTTAAAAAGATATCTTTGTTCTTCGTATTTTTGATTAGTTTGGTGTTTACTCTTATGAACCAACGAAATACCTATGGTTTGATACGTAATAAATTGGCCATCATTTTTTCCAGACAGACGAATGGGTTCTATAATCAAGACTCCCTTTTTGATCAATTCTGTAAGAGTTAAATTCTTCTGAATCAGCATTATATCCAAACAAAATGCTCTCGTTTGAATCGAAGAGATAGTAATTTTTCTTGGATCTATTAGTCTAAGCAGGAGACAATATACCTTGATATTATTGATAATTCTTTGATTCAACGTATCGTTCCATCTCAATTGAAAAACCAAAAAACGTTTCAGGAAGGAATCTAGTTCTGCTTCCGTGCTGCTTTTGTATTGTTTTTTCTTTTGCGCTTTTTTCATGTCTGATCTTGCATAATTTTCTTCAAGATCTTTTTGTTGTGAGAGAACAGATCCAAGATCTCCTCGACTTGTGGATTCTTTTTCTTCTTGATTTCGATGCTTTTTATTCGATGGTATCAAAAAACTTCCTTTTTGCTTTTCATTGATCTTTTTATTTTCACTACTATTTTCATTTCTATTCCAATTAAAAAGAAGTAATTTTCTTGGTATAAACCAAGGTTTCGTTTTATATGCATTATAAAGTAACACAAGTTCTGGGAAGAACCAAAGTTCCAGATTCGCTAGGTGACGCTTTAGCATTTTTTCATTCATTCCCATCCAATCAAAAAAAACTTTGTCAGAGTTTGGTAGATTGATTTCTGGAATCATAAGATAAAAAAGATCTTTTTTATCAATTATTTCATAATTATTAGTACCCATTTTAGTATTTTGATTCCTATTGGTATCGATCCTGATCCAGGCCTCAATATCGACTTTTTGTCTAAGATCAAAATTGATAATTTTCCAATCAAAATATTTTCTATTGGCCGTTTTTTCGATATATAGAATATTGACCTTTCCTAGATAAGGGATGTTTCTCAGCATATCAAAAAGGCTTTCTTTATGTGTGTTATAAGAAAGCTCTTGGTTCTTATGTCCTTGAAACGGAGAAAGGCATTCCGTTTTCTTTTCATAAGTAAGAAATTTATATGATAAAAGATCATATCTATAGTATTTTTGAAAATTATCTTTTTGATTAGATAATGAATATACTTCAAATTGTTTTTGTTTTTTGGAACCAATTAATTGATCTTTTTCATATGAATGCTTTTTACTAAAATTTGATTTTTTAGCTATACGACGCTGATGAACTGTATTTCGCCACTTTTCTGGTATTAATCTAGACCATCTGATCTGAGATAAATCGTATTGATAATGTGCTCTTAACCAGTTTTTCCATTGATTCATTTCATAACTCGGAAGTTTCTTATCTCCTAATTTGGAATGAACCATTCCTTGTGGTTCAAAAGAATCTTTTATTTCAGGCTTAACAAAAAAAGGTATTCCTTTAGATTGAATAACAGAGCTCAATTTATACGAGTTACTCACTTGGATTTGTGATAATTTATAAAATACATAGGCTTGTGACATGTGGGATAAGTCATAAAAAATAGGTGAATTTTTTTTACTATTACGAGCATTATCAAGTGACTTTTTTATACTCGAAATAAAGGTAATTGGATTTTTCTTTTTTTTATTAATTATTTCTTGTTTTCTTTCGTTATTGTAAATGGATTTATCAATAATTTTTTTTGTTGATTCAAGAAAACATTCTGTATTCATTTTGGGAATATTAATGATAGATAAAAACATTTCTGTGTATATTCTTTCAATGAAAAATTTTAAAAAAAGGGGTAATTTCGAAATTAATCGAGCATTTCTTTTTTTTAATATTTGCC